GTTCGAATAAAGTAAAGTGGTAAAAAAGTGGTAATAAGTCATATTATATAGAATCAATGTATTCATAGTAAAATCCCTACATGATGCATTTTATTAAAATTTTTGACTGATAGAGGGATCAAATGGTATATGGTAGCTTGGAGGATTATAAGTATGACTATAGCTTTCCAATTGGCTGTTTTTGCATTAATTGCTACTTCATCAATCTTACTGATTAGTGTACCCGTTGTATTTGCTTCTCCTGATGGTTGGTCAAGTAAAAAAAATATTGTATTTTCCGGTACATCATTATGGATTGGATTAGTCTTTCTGGTGGGTATCCTTAATTCTCTCATCTATTGAACCTATTCGTACCAGATCCAAAAAAGAAATGACCCCTCCCCCGCCTTCTTCTTCTTTTGTCAACTGAAAGTCATCGAAGACCAAAAGATCATCTTTATTATAGGCTCCGGACAAATCATTGAGACTAGAATTAGAATCCGCGAAGTAGATTCGTAGGACTTTCTTTAAAGAATGAAGAATAAGAGTCGCTTGGTTTATTCGTCCATATATGAGTCAATTCTTTGTTAGCCGAGGCCTATGGAAAGAAAGTGAAAGCGCGAGCCAGTCTAGAAGGGCATAATGTTCTAAGAGGAATTCAACCTCGTATTCCTCCGGCCAGCCATGCTGCTCAAGGTAGGCGCGAACCCTTTCCCCCATTTCGGGAACGGAAGTGCTAGATGAAAGGAATGCCTTCTGCTCTTCCGACATGGGCAAAGATTCTGTGATCTCAGGTCTATCTGCAACCCAAGCCTCCACTTCTGCCGAATCGACTAGATTGACTCGGTCAGGGGATGAAAGGATTGGATCAGAAACTTGCTTTTTATCCCTTTGTGCCTCCGCTACTTGAGCATATATATGTACATACCCGGGGGAGGGATCATGGACCATGGGATTCCAATCCACTTGTTCGTTCACTGCGACGAAAGGGAGACCTTTCTTCTTCTTCTTTAGAGCCGCGATCTCAACGATCTGGTCCTTCGTGTATCTCCCCCAGACCTCTCTAATTTCCCTGTCCCCCGAAGTCAAAAAGTCACAAAGTCGTCCCCAGCTCTTCTCAAACTTGACCTTCAAGTTCCCTTCGACTTCAGGAAACCAGTCTTGGATGAGCCTAACTGCCGTGTACCTTGAAGCAGTTTCGTTTTCAACAGCCAGATGGTAAAGGAAAGCACCATCCTGACTTTCAACCGCAATCACAATAGCGGTACATTTGAATATAGAATTTAGACGCGCGATCACGCTCGAACTGTCAAGTGGGGGCCTTGACTTTGAACAAAAATCGAAATCAAGAGGAACTTTCGAATACTAGACTTCATTCTTTATTCTTTCATTCTTTCGGGTTGGACCAAAAATCAAACAATAACAATAGCCATAGATGTGGAACTCTTTCGAAAAAGGAGAACGAGTAGATACTCATGAAGGTACTCATGAACAAGAAGAGAGAGGGTTGGTAGTGAACAGCGTAACTCCTCTCGGCATATCGGCTGCTCATCCCAACTTATGTATTAAATAAAAAATCTTATGTATACATAGGGATGTCGCAGATGCGCTGTTATCCTATTCTATAATAGAAAGAATAAAGGGAAGCCGCGAGCGATGACTTTTATTCCTACGTAAATTGCTTTTCGAATTCTTACCTTTTTTGTCCATCCGCAAAAGAAAGAAAATAATGAAAAAGTGTGATTTTAACACCCAACCTTCGACACAGGATAAAGGTCTACTCTTCTGTTCCGCTTTCTTCTGCTCACCAAATCGAAACTTTCTTTCAAAACTCGGATCGAGGATCCACACCTTCCCTTCCGAAAGGGCTCCGCTCAGGAAGTTGAAGTGGAGAACTCAAAAGCTCGAGGAATGGGGTCGGCGATCCTACATCCAGAAGTAAACCTGTCCGAATCAGGCAAGCCAACTTGAGTTAGGGAGTCCCCTCTTTAACTTAAACTTAATTAAGGAAGTAAACGGCTTATCAACTTGACCTTACCCATAGAATTAAGCCCTAGCTCCAAGATTGAAGTTTGAACCAGATAAAAAAGTCTCTTAACGAAAAAGGGCTTTTGATCGGTCCCTGAAAAGCGTGATGTGGCTTAAAAGCCCCCGTCCATCCCAGCTAACCCAAGTATTGGAGGGAAAACCCTAGGCTAATGGGATTGAGGGAATTGGGGAACCATAACCACCCGGAAAAAGATGAGTAACCAGCTATTTTTTTCATTTTCCAAATGTGATGATTTACCCGTGACTGAGCGAAACCATAGTAAGTACAACGGGTGAAAAAAAATGTCAATTCGGAGAGAGGAAGATCGACTAGCCAACCAAAGTGGGGGACCTCCTTGAGATGGGGAGATGGTTTGACCACTTATAGGAATGTTCTTCAATAGCGCACCAAATGCGCGCAATAAAACAGTGCACTAGAAAGAAAGAGGAGCACAGGAAGTGGATTCCCAATTATGAAGCTGAAAAGCAAAGAAAGAAGAAGGAAGAGATTTGACCTTAAAAAGCTTGAGGCTTTCAAGCACTTATTGATCAATGAATAGAATGCTGGCTGCTTACTTGAATGTCCCAATACCTTCAACAATGTTTGAATTCTTTAATGGTCTTTAGGGAAGGCATCAAAGAGGATCTCAACCAGCTCTAAGGATCCCAAGAAGGTGTGGGTTTCCTTGACCAGGTCGGGTATATCTCGCCTTCTTCCCGCTTTCCATTGGAGGATGATGATGGAGGGAGTGGATCGAGCTGAAAAGCTCGTGCTGCTCTATTTTTCCATTGTTTTAATCTACAAAGTCTTGTTGGTCGTAGAAGGAAGTTGGACTTGTCGACTATCGATCTGCATAGAATGCGATACCATGCCTTGTCACAAAAGCCTATTCCCTGCTCATTAATGACTACACCTTCTGTTCAATGGCTTCTCTCTTTACTAAGTTCTATGGCATGCATATCAAGATTTTTATGAAGCTTATTGAGGACAGCGGTTGATCTTTCATCTGGGCGGGATTCGATTATCATAGAAACAGAAGCTTCGATCCCTAGGCTAGAAGACGTTTATGCGATCTTATCACATGTATGATATGAAGGGAGACTTTCAAAGAAGCTTATGATGGCTTATGGATTCTTGAAATGCTGGCCCCGATCACATAAGCTTATGATCGAACCCTTTTCTATAGAAAGAAAGTGAGTAAGCCCAGCCCATGATTCAGTTTGGAATATAACGCCATCCCCTATTTGAGTTTGAGTTTGAGTAAGGCTGAAAGCATCAGCACGCACGAAAACAGATGGAATCCAGACGCCGGCCAGAAAGATTATAAGTGGAAGAATCCGTGCGTGGAAACAAATGGGGAAAGTCGAAAGCGGATCAGGAAGCCCCCGCCCGCTATGCTCTTTATCAACAACGCATTCATTACATTCATTCATTGAATAATCAAGCGAAGGCGGCGTATTGAAAGAGCTCCTGCCAGATCGCTACACAAGCCACCGCTCTACACCGAAACAGAGAGGAGCTGCTTATTCTACTTCTAAAATTGACTACTACTGTTCATTAAGAATAAGAACGCTACGCAAAGCTTTCAACATTCGCTATGCTACGCGCTACGCGGCTCTATTCATTCCATCATTCAATACACACGGAGAAGAGGAAAAGACCTATACTCTAATAAAAGGAGGAAACACTCTTTCTATAAAATCCACTACCCGGCTGCTCTATGTATCAGCACTAGAGACGTCGGTAGTCTCAAATCCGTCTCTTTTCCCACTCTTTATTGGCTCGTTTCGTAAGAATCGAGTAGTCAAAGTAATTGCGTCTATCATTGAAGGCAGCCAAGAGTCACTCAGGGGTTTAGTACTCTACTATTCAGCTCGTTATAGTCCATATTCGTGTTTGAAATCCTTGAATCCTTACTCTGTACGGAGCAGTAGGCTGGAGTTATAGTCCGTATCCGTACTACTTGCCTGGAGTAGGAAAGAGTGTTCTATCTGTTTTTAGCCAGTCACTGGTAGTGCTAGTGTTCTTTATGGTTCGAAAGAAAATAGTGATTTAGGTTTCTTTCTTTCCGTTCGCTATAGTCCATTATTGGGTCTAAAGGCTAATCGTTCTTGTCCGGTAAGCAAGCAAGGGAGCCTCTGGCTTCGTCTCGCCACAACACAAGCTGTGATATAATATAATCTGTCTATACCTTACTCGGTTCAGTCAGATTATTCAGTAAGATATGGTTTGATGTTTGAGGCTTCGCTTCACTTACCCATAGGACCATGCGAAATGGAATCAGTAAGTGGCTATCCCCCATATATAGAATAAAAGTGTTTTACCTCAAAACTTAAAAAACAAAAGTTGTTAGCAAGCGCTACTCCAAAAACGTAAGAAAGTAAGCCCGTTTCAGTCCCAATGAAAGCGTCAGTAGAAAGGAATACCTGTAATATTTCCTTGCCAGCTTTAGGGCTTCGGCTTTACTAAAAGCGATAGTCTGAAGTGTCCCTGATTGCGGGTCTTCAAATCAAGCAACAGAAAAAGTGCAACTTGTTATCTTTCTTATTTATTCTGTGAAATTCTCAAATAAGGAGCGGAGCAGCTCTTTATTGAGTTGAAAGGGGAGATGCGATTGAACCTCTTAAAGCCTGTCTGCGGGTTCTAGTTTAGAGCTTCACATCCCTGGTTTCTATACCATTCCAGAAACCAAGCCATCAAGTACAGAAAGTGTCATCCTTTTCCCTTCCCGTTAACGTGCGAAAGTCCTGCATTTATTTTGCCTTATACATAGTCTTCCTGGATTAGCCTTTCTTTCCTTTGTCTTTCCATAAGAGTACCGTACCATCTTTTGTTATGTACTTTTCTCTAAGTGCTATCCTAATCGCAGGCCTGTTCTTGCGCCTGCGAGCGAGGTAACGATGCGGTTGCAGACCAGTCATAAGGGATCCACCTTTAATTAGAATTAGTAGCATTTCATACTCCGGATACGAGTCATAAGAGTTCTCCCGGGCATAAGGAGGCATAAGAGGTATACCGTTAATAACAAAAAGTACTACCCATAATATACTAAATAACGAGATTAAAGCACTACCAGTACCACCTAGCGTAAGAGTTAACAGTCAGTCCTATCCTAAAGTACTCTCATTTAGAAAGCATTCTTAATTAATGCTTTTCCTAATCTCTTTATATCTTTCAGGCTAGTTCCTTTCGATTACAGTAAGTTCCAAACCAGTACTAAGATAAGCCCTTGGAAATGCAGTCAAGAGGTAAGTCTATCCAATTGCTTTCTAGCGCCTTACCAGGCCAGAAAAAAGCCATCGATAAGCGCATCCCTTTTCTTTTTTTTCATCCCTCGACTCTGCTTGAACCAGATTCCCTACTCTAAGAAAGTCAGTGCCCGAGCGGTTGAAAGCGATGTGATCTTAGCTTAGAGCTCTATCTTGAGTCCCATACCTAGAAAGGTGGTTCTGTGCCACAGTTCAGTGCCCCGAGGCTAGGTCTCAATCAAAAAAGCTTAGCGCTGTCTCTTCAGTTGCGTACTCTTTTGCCTAGTCTAAAGCTAGTTCAGCGAGGGTACGACTCCGCTCTTTTCTTTTCAAGCTTTCACGAAGAAGCCTAGAAGCAAGCACAGGCCTTACCTTCTGCCTTGTCCTTAGATAGAATAAGAAAAGGAGAAGCAAGAATGGCGTAGCGTAGCTCTTTCCGCTCTTGTCTGAATTGCTACTATAAGGGAGTTATCGCCGGGAAATCTCTTTAGAGAAGCAAAGTCCTAATCAAAGCAGCAAGGTAAGTCAATTCATTCTTTTAGGATAGATCAAAAGTGCCAGCGATTTAGGTGTTGGAGGACGGCTAGAAGGGAGCGAAGGAAGTTACATCCTGATTCCATTCTTTTTGATTGAACGGACCCGGTAGCAACAAAGGAAGTGGTAGCAGTTGATTAAGTAGAGTCGGTAGCTGGAAACTCTTATTTTGTTTCATAAGCTGCTGCTAACAAGACGGTTGGTCAGAAAGTCTCTATTTTAGCTTAGCACGAACTAGGAAGAGTCTATCGAAGCCATAGGCCAAGCAAGTCCGCCTAGAACACCCACAATCTAAGCTAGACCGAGAGGTCCGCCACTGCTTTCTAAAATGCCATTATTTTAGGATTGAAAATCGGGACTCAAAACTAGTCAAGAAGAGAGATCGACCCTGCTATCTATACGCCGGAGAAAGCCAGGTGCCGGAGGTAGCAACTGAAGATATCGCCGACCTGATCGGATCCATTTTCACCGAGATCGGAGAGAGCCGGCATGGAGCTAATGCTTTCCCAGCGATATAGTCCGTGTGTGGGGCCGGAGCCCCAACTAAGTTGTTTTGGAAAGAGAGAAAGACTTGATGTTCTTCTTGTTGTCTTCCTTATGCCAGCCCCTTCTTCCCTACGTAGAAGTGTCCTACCGGTTCATCCTTTTTTGTTTGAACTTTTGTTTCCGTAGTGGTAATAATGCAAACCCTGCCTGAACAAGTTCTGTCTGTAGTCTCTTAGACAAGGTTCATCGATGAAAGGACGAAGCATCGACGAGATAAAAATAGCTTCTTGAGCCAGAGAGCCCGTCCGTCTTGATGTACTCGTGCCAGTGGCTCTTGTTTGGTTTGAGAACGCTAGCTTAGAGGCGTGGAACAATCCACAGAAGGGAAGCTTTTCTCGGAATTTAGACTAGGATTTTCGAAAAGTTCATCTTACAGGACCGCTCTCAATTCTTAACTGACTTACATACATTCTCATTTTAAAAGAAAAGATAAAAAAGAGCGGCGGTTCTTCTCAGTTAGAGATCGCGTGAGTGAAGATCAGTTGGCTGACCTCTTTACCAAAGAAATGTGGGAAGCGGCAGCTGTTCCCTAACTCACTAGACCCTGGCGCCAAAAATCATCCGATCAAGCAAGAGGACAGGAGTTTGGATTCACTGCTTAGTCTTCTATCCCTTCCAGTCGAAAATGCCTATTAGATTGGGGAAAGATAGATCTGACAGAGAAAGTTTAAGCAGTTGATGAGGTTTCCAGATTCAAGGCTTCCGTCTCTGTTCTGGTTTCTCCAGCAGGTCCGTGCCAAGCCCAGGTTTGAATTGAAAATCTCTGGTCCACCCCTGGCTCTCCAGAATCAGAAGTCAAAAGAAGCAATTGACCTGTCCATGCTTCCAAGGACAGGAGAAGAAAGAAGAAGGTTCGGGCGGTCTTGGTGATCCTCGACTCATTAGTTGTTTCAAGCCTAGATGGGGAATGGATGCAACAGACACCAATCAACCGCTTGACCTGCCAATAGCAAGAGTCAAAAGTCTTTCAAGTCTGGTCTTGGACAACCTCGAAACTACTGAACAAGGGATCCTTTCTCTAGCTACTCCTCCAGAAGTCCATCCAAGGTAGGTGTCTGTAGGTAGTGATGTTCCTGCTCCTTCTATTCCCGCCTATTCTATTGAGGCACCAAGAGGAATGGACCACCAATGAATCCGAGATTGTTGGAGCCAAAATACCTCATTGTATTGGACTCTTCGAGAGCACGAAGAGAAAGAGAATCAACCCGGCACAGAGACTCTTGCACTCCTTTGAGTTTGAGTCTAGCGGCAATTCTCCTTTTTTCAGAAAATAGATTCCCAAAGGAACAAAGGAATTGTCGGGCAGATTAGATTCTCTTTTTCTCTTTTTTGAATCTAGTGCAAACTAGAGATTTCTGAGGTTGAAAAGTACATAGAAAAATACGGTACGGAACGCAAAGAAGCTGATAGTTCTTAAGAATCCTTAGTTCAAAAGTACACCATGGTACGTAAATTGAGAAAATATGGTACTTTTCCTATCTAAGGAACATAAATTATTGAACCTTACGGAACCTAAATTGAGAGATTCACTCACTTATTCAATAAAACTACATGGTACGGAACCTAAATTGAGGAATTCAACTAGGCATTCCACTTCAAGACGTCTAGATACCCTTAGCGTGAAGGAGATCGTAATAGGCTAGCTTTCATTTAGCATCTCATTTTTCTGTCTAATGTCGAGGAGGCCATCGCAGGCTATAACATCCGAAGCCAGACTGGTTGCTGAGCTAGAAGGCACATCCATATTCACGTCCGAGCCCTATAATAATAATAAAAGAGCTCTATGTAGCGCTTTAGCTTTCGCACTTTACAAAACAAAGAAGGAGCTAAGCAAGGGCGGTTATGCTTCAAATCTTCTAAGAGCATGTCCTCTTGCACTAAGAAGGACGCGCTAAGAAAGAAGGAGTTCAGTCTACGCTAGGAACGAGTTCCAGACTAAGGACGAAGCAAGTACTTTCACCCTCCTATTGATTCTTTCTGGGAAATCCCTCTTCTCCTCTTCTGATTAAGCGGAAGATTCTGCTTTCTCTTATTCTGGTTCTGGGAAGAAAGAAAGTCCCTCTGCTTCGATTCCAATTCTCATCCTCGAGTCAGGAGTTGTTGCCCTAATGTCACTTCCTTTTCCTTCGCTAGCCTTGGGGCTTAGTTACTTAATTAAGAGTTATCCCCCCTAGCCTATGAAAAGCATTCACATAGCTCTATGCCTACAGCCTAAATTAGTTAGGAGCTTGAGTGAACACCAGGAAATCTCCTTATTAAAAGAGTAAGGGCAAAGGGTCAGCCCGAAAAGCCTTTTATTCGTTAGAACTCTTAACCTTCCTAAACCCAAGACCTTTGCTTAACTTGCTTTGCTCCTCGCGCTTAGCTAGTTTGGCTCGTGCCAGTGGGTGAAGGATGCGCTTTTTCCTTCTTTCTTTCCATACCACCTCTACATTCATAGCTTTTACCCTCGTTTCACTCACTCCCTTTGGAGAAGACTCAATCTTTCTTGCTTCCTTCCTTGCTGCTTATGCTTAGAGACCAGGCATTCTACCCTTGTCGAATCTGAAGCAAGGCATTAATACCTTACTTCAGCTTTAAGAGGTAGGGGCTGAAGGAATTAAAGGCAAAGGCATTAAGGCTGGCTTTAAGGCTAAGGAATATAGCTTGCCAATCTTATGATTGGCAGGCCTATTAGCAAGGGACTAGGAATGGTACTCCTCCCTACTCTAACCTCTAACTGAATTCGGACTAAGAGATTACACTCACTCAGCTAGCTTTTAAGAAAGTCTTAAGTTAGTTTAGTCATTATTACTTCCTTTAGGCGGTAAGAAAGGAAGCTCATTAGGACTAGAACTAATAGTCAGACAAAGCAGCAGACAGGCAGGGAAAGAAGCTCAAAGATGCTATTAGTCTAAGAGAGCAAGTAAGACGAGCAGGTAAAGACAAGCAAGCAAAGAGGATTAAGATGACGAGGTCTTTATCAACTAAGAGCCGAAAGCAAGGCAGGAAAGCAAATCTTTGCCAGTAGTGCCCTATAGATGACTAATGTTAAGATAGCTCATTAATACCAAAAGAAGAAAGCCAAGCAAGTAAGTCAGACCAAGCTAATAAGGCAGAGCCGACTAGGAGGGCTAGTTACTAAGCTCATTAAAGCCGTCAAGCTTTCTTACTAATAAAAAAAAGTCAAGAAAGGAAGTCAAGCTACGGCTAGTCTACTAAGGGCAAAGATGCCAGTATTAGCTGACAAAAGAAAGGGGTCTATAACAGCTAGGCTAGTAAGAAGAAAAGAGGTCTTTATCTATCACTTGAGAATCGATTAAGGCATGAAGATCTTCCTCCCCTGACTCTCGTATGCCCCTTTTTTCGGGGTACCTTCGTTCCACTTCCTCATTCAGGCGGATATGAACTAAAAAAGAAAAAGAAGGAAGGCCAACGCTATATGCTTAACACATGCAAGTCGGAAGTCTCATCTTCGAACATGTAACTATCTTGTCTTAGACTAATTCGTATTATATAGATATTTCCTTTTATAGATTAATTTATTCTATGTGGCTAATTTCTTCTGTTATGAGTGAATCTCTATGGCTTCTTTCTTTTCTTTCGTAGGCCTCTTTTCTTTCTTTTTTGTAGCAATCAGCCCTCTTCAAGCGATCTTCTATAGGAGAGCCTATATGAAGCAAGGAATCCAGCCTAGCAGAGTAAGCATTCCCTCTATCAGTCTAGCACTCTAGTCTTTATGGCGCAATCAGTTAATCAATTGGAGAATGGGGGCTTGGGATATTGAATCCACACTGAGACTTGAGCAATCGGGCTTTCCGTCCACCTTGTTATACTCTTTGGCAATAGAGATCTTCCTATATGACTCGGAAAGTGAAGGAGAGAAGCTAGAGCTAGATCTATGCCTATGATCAGTCTTTAGCCTATAATCAGCCTCTATGAGTAGATTATAGCATGCCAGGTAGAGTGAAAGTCTTTATGATACAGTCTTTATGAGCAGCATACCTGTGAGAGCCCTTACGAGAGATTGATTGAGAAAGTGGGATTCCCTATGACAGATAGATGACGACATATTCCCTCTTCCCCTTACCAAAAGCAGAGATTGATTTACAGGAAAGGGATTGAAGACCAAGCAAGGTAAGGTTTAGCGTAGCCCTTGTTTACTTGCGGTCTGTCTATTCCATTGGTTTAAGAGTTCGAGCGTTGAAAGTTTAGCCTCTTCAAGCTATCCAATAGCGAATCTCTCATCTCCTTAAGCACTGTAGTAAACTCTCTTCAAGCAAGAAAAGGGATGCAAGCACGGAATCCGGCCTAGTGGATGAAAGCAAGGAAGCAATCAAAGAGATAAGCCTTAGCACGGGCTAGATAGGGCACCAATCAATAGCAGCACACCTAGGCGAGGAAGAAAGCATTTCTGGTTCTACCACGAAAGGGTGGGTAAGGCCGAAGCCTAGACACAAGAATAGTAAGCATCTTCCATCAGCTTGGACAAGGCAATTGGAAGAAATTCCCCACAAAGCGGGTCAGAAGTGAGATACGTTTTCCTTCGAGAAAGCACTGCTAAAAGAATAGCTCAGGTAGGAATGGAATGAGTTGTACAGCCCAGACAAGGAGAGAAGAAAGAAGAGAGAAAGACCACTACTGTACTAACCAATTCCCACCCCTGCCTACCCATCTCTTTCAAAACCAAACTGATCGAGAGACTAGGCATGTCGATGGAATAAGCCGACGACCTATCTTTACGGATCCTAGCCAAGACTAAGGCTCGACCTTGCTACCCCAATGGTGCCTATGATAAGTCTCAGTTGGAACTGATTGGAGCACTAGTAACGAGTCTACTCTCCTTGGTGGCCCAAGAATTAGGAATGAGAATCCCTGTATTAAATAAAAACATCGAAGGTTGGGCTATTCTTTTTTTTTAGTTGCATGAAAGGGAAATCCGATGTTGACACAGAAATTCTCGATTTCAAAGAAGGCGTCTACCTTGCTTTCACGGATTCCTCCATCATCCAATCAATCGTACTCAATGGATTGATCTTGTGACTTGCTGTCTTCGCTCATCCAAACAAGAAGTGGGAAACAGCTCTTAATGGCACGCTGACGGCTCAGTTGGTTAGCTAGTGTCATTGTCCTTCGGCTTCTTTTTCTTTGCCTTTGGCCCTTAGTATGCTTTGCACTCTTTTCGGTTCAGCTTTTCACTCTGTGTCTTATCTAAGTCTGCGTTTAATGTATTTCTCTTTTTCCCTGGCTCCGTCTAAGTATAAGTAAAAAAAACCATATCTCTTTCTTGTCCTTCTATTTATTTTATTTAAGGGGCAAACCTTTGGTCAGTGAATTTTCCTAATCAATCATGCAAGAATAGCCGATCAAGAACTTCAAGGTATCGAGCGAGGTCCCGAAGGCTTAAGACGATAGGAAATTTTGAGCAAGACTTATACCATTGCCTTGACCTTGAAAGCTTCGAGTTCGTAGAGCTATACTTTCGGAGTGAGCTGTAGATTCTACAACTATCTCTTTCTGGTCTTGTGGTGAAGAATGGATATCCTTCCTGTCTGGCTTTTTTCACTCTATGAAGAAGGAAGAGAAAAGAAAATCCAGTCAGACTCCTTTTTTTTCCAGGAAGCCAGCTCAGTCTCAGTCGCCTTAGTCCATTGGTTCAGTGTCTAAGAAAGCACGTCTCTCTTTCCTTCCTCCGGCACACTCTACATCTGTCTTTGAGCTATCCAAGGGATCGAGTGATTTCCCGAAGGTTTGTGACTTGAAGAATGTTGGACATAACCTGCATAGTCGACTCTGAATCTTCTCCTTTGCATTAACTCCCCGCTCTCAACTAGAAAGTCTGACGCCTTTATCCTTCTTCCTTAAGACCTTGTTCTTGAGGATCCACACATGAGGCATGGTTTATGCCATGATGAGTCCGATCTTCAGGGTTCGAAGAACTTCAAGTCAGATCACCATCTGCTACAGTAGGATCGCCATCTACGTGACACTTCCGTCCATGAGATGAGTCAGCAATCCACTAGCCTCTTTAAAGCATTTAAGGCAGGCTTGTCTCAATACGAAAGCATAGCTTTTAAGCCACTTCCCAACTAGCAAGATGATCACCCTATTGCATTAAGTCAGGATATTTTAGGGCATGCCGTTTTCTTGGCAAAAGCCCTTTCTATTCGATGTTATTAGTAAAG